AACCAAAACACCTATTTTTTTGAGTGATCATGTGATAACTTTTTGTTCTCATTCATTCAAGATATTTAAGATATTATATGAGTGAACTCATTACGGAATCTAATTAGTTAAAATGAAAGTAAAAGTTTTATAAGATTAATGTTCGCTTTAAAATATATAGATTCGATCCAATAAAACAAATGATAAAAATAGGAATAATTTTCTAATTTGATTCCATAATGATTGGAAAAGAGTTAGTTTTATTTTAAAACGAAATTACACTACCCAGTTCTTATTATTCGTTTATAAGTTGAATTGAAAAATGATTCAAGAATGCATTTGCTGATTGCAAACGCGGTATGGGTAGATGTTACAGATGATGAATCAATTTTTTTATATAGTTGTGACTTTATCCTTGTTAGTGCTGTCTATAATGATAGATGACTCAAAAACTTTCAATTGGTTTTTTTCTCCTATTTTGCAAAAAAGGAAACTCAGGTAAGTGCTTTTTTATAAACATATGTATAAAAAGACCATATTTCATTTAGCTCCTTGATGCCTACCATAACTAGTTATTTCGGTTTTCTACTAACGGCTTTAACTATAACCTCAGCTCTATTTATTGGTCTGAGCAAGATACGACTTATTTGAAATTAATTGCACAAAATCTTTCTGCGAACTTCTGTGTATTTTTACCCCGTTAATTGCCAATTCTTGGTCATTGAGATTCATGGTAATTCGGATTAATATTTAGGTATAGATATTACCTCTTTTTTCTCCTTTCAAACAAATTGAAATGATTGAAGTTTTTCTATTTGGAATTGTGTTAGGTCTAATTCCTATTACTTTGGCTGGATTATTTGTAACTGCCTATTTACAATACAGGCGTGGCGATCAGTTAGACCTTTGATTAATTAACATCTCTTTTTTTGATTGACCTCCTCCTTTCTTTAATATCCAGGAGGTCAAATAAAGATTGCTGTTCCAGTTAGTGTTTCAGTCAAATTCCATCGAAGAAGATACAAATCACGCTCTGTAGGATTTGAACCTACGACATCGGGTTTTGGAGACCCACGTTCTACCGAACTGAACTAAGAGCGCTTTCTTCTCATAAAAGAAAAGACTGTAAAGAAAAGGATTGGCCCCAATACATCTTGTATGCATACACATATAGTATCATCATAAGAATAAAAGATTCTATATGATATGTCCAACGTGAATTGATCTCAAAAAATCCCTCGTTACTGCTCAAAGGAGCAGTAATAGGTAGGGATGACAGGATTTGAACCCGTGACATTTTGTACCCAAAACAAACGCGCTACCAAGCTGCGCTACATCCCTTCCATTGGTCTACAGTGTCATTGTAGAGAATTCCTGTCTTGTTTTCCACATCGTTATTGCCTCTATTAAAATCTAGAATTTTTATGTCCATTTCGCCTTTTTGGTCTCATTTAACATATAATAATAGTAAAATACTTCTGGAACCCCTAGGAAAAATAAATGAGTCTTTTTGGGGAATAGTGGGGAAGAAAAGGACGTTTTTTCTGTATTTAACAAAAAGTAAATCTTATTTACTGGATGATTGTACATTTCAATATGTATTATCTTATGTATGTATTACTATAAAAGGAGGTTTTTCAATGCGAGATCTAAAAACATATCTTTCCGTGGCACCGGTACTAAGTACTCTATGGTTCGGTTCTTTGGCAGGTTTATTGATAGAGATTAATCGTTTTTTCCCGGATGCGTTGACGTTCCCCTTTTTTTCATTCTAGTTATTGACGTGGGAAGGAATAAAGAAGATTAGAGATACAATTAAATAAAGCCCCTTCTTTTCTCTTTTTTCCCTAGAAAAAGGGAGGAAAGAGAAAGAATATTACATTCAACAGCTGTGAGAGTCGGGTTCAGGTTGGAATTAAATTAATATGAATTTCTATGTATTAAATTTCTATGGAAGTCGAATACAAACTCTGGTTCTAGGGAAAGCGTATTCTAGACGATAATTATATGAAATACTGTACTGTTGAAATATAGTTTAGAAATCTTTCTATCGTATTTCCTATATTGATTGTAATGAAATCTTGCATAAGAGGATAGCTAGTTACAAATTTTTTCCTTCCTTTCTTCTTTTTCATTTCGAATTGAAAAAGGAAGAGTTGAGTAAATGAAAAATCCAAAGGAGGTTCATGTCTAAGGGTAAAGATGTGCGAATACCGGTTCTTTTGGAATGTACCGCTTGTGTTCGAAACGGTGTTAATAAGGAATCAACGGGGATTTCCAGATATATTACTCAAAAGAACCGGCACAATACGCCTAATCGATTGGAGTTGCTAAAATTCTGTCCATATTGTAACAAACATACGATTCATGGGGAGATAAAGAAATAGATCGAACGAACCGAGCACCGGCGCCCTTATCTTTCTTACAAGGAAAGGGCAAAAATGACATTATATATATAACATATTTAACATAGTTAAAGATAATTATAAACAAACCAAATCCTATTTATTTATTCTAATAAAAGATACGGCTGAAATAGGATTTTAGGGATAAGAAATAAACTAACCAAACCATGGAAAAATCTAAGCGAACTTTTCTTAAATCCAAGCGATCTTTTCGTAGGCGTTTGCCCCCGATCCAATCGGGGGATCGAATTGATTATAAAAACATGAGTTTAATTAGTCGATTTATTAGTGAACAGGGAAAAATATTATCTAGACGAGTGAATAGATTGACCTTGAAACAACAACGATTAATTACTATTGCTATAAAACAAGCTCGTATTTTATCTTTGTTACCTTTTCTTAATAATGAGAAACAATTTGAAAGAACAGAGTCGACCACCAGAACTACCAGTCTTAGAGCCAGAAAAAGATAGGTTTACTCTTTCTTCACTTGAATTCAAATGCCCATCCGAACTCAAACGCGGATTTCTTTTTTGTTGGAAAAATCCAAGAATCCGGATTGAAGTCTCGTGTCGTAAGAAAAAAAAGAATAATCTGGGAAGAATAAAATTTTTTATTGAACGTGTTGATTCATATTTATTTTGACTACTTTCTGATATTTTATCATATTCTAATTCTATTCATTTTTATTCGATCTTCCCGGAGTTCATTCTCCGGGCAACTCCGTTTAACCGGTGGATTCTTTCCAACCTACTTCTTTTATGATCTCATTGGAAATCATATAAAGACAATTCCTATTTGATATAGCTATTTGTGCAAGTATTTTACGATTAAGAAGCAACTGTCTCTTGTACAGATCATTTATTAATCTACTATAACTATAGCATACCCCCCTTTCACGAATTGCTGCATTTATTCGAGTGATCCACAAACGACGAAAGTTTCTTTTTTGCCTATCCCTATCCCGATGAGCCGAAACCAAAGCTCTTATTTTTTGTTGAGTAATAGTTCGAGTAAGTCTTGAATGAGCCCCCCGAAAGCTTGATGCAAATAAACGAATTTTTGTTCTACGTCTCCGAGCGATATATCCCCGTCTAATTCTGGTCATTGAATAAATAAAACTTTAACGAATAACTAATAGATTTCCTTTCTTTCAGTTATTCTTTTGCCCCTTTCCTAGTATATTAATAACAAAACGGATTTTTCCAATGTATAAACTAAAAATTCCAATGGCTTTCGCTACTATAACCTTCCCAACCACGATTTTTTATTTTTTTTATAGGCATTTCACCTCGAAATACGAAATTGTACTATACTAGGTTAAAAAAAATAGCAATGATAACTAAATAGTGGATTCCATCGTTTCTATGGTTACTTCTTAAACGGTGAGGTCTTCTCTATACACCGGAGCCCTTACTTCATTTAATCAATGTTATTGCTAACTTGTATAGTTCACATTCTTCGGCTCTACCCATGAATTATCCAGTAATAGGTCTTTCACAACGAGCTCTACCTATACAGTAACGGTATTTAATTATGAAAGTTGGCTGGGTAGCTGACCCTGTTAGTCCGTTCTTGCAAGAGGGGTCTATGTTACTAAGATTTCCTCCGCTTAATGGATAACCATTTGCTACCAATGGAGAATTACTTCTCATCTTGAATTGAGGTGAGTGGTTTTACACCAATAGAAACCATAAATTTCATACACAATAAAAGGGATATGACCCCATTTTCTTATTTTTAGATAGTAAATGTAGTTTGTTTTTCCGTTCTATCCTATTTGATCATTGATATTCGAACATTGTTCTCTTTCCTTTGTTCTAGTTTATGATCTGAACGAGTCGCACATACACCCTAGTACATGTTCCTCGACGCTGAGGGCATCCCCGAAGCGCGGGGGATTTTGTGACATTTCTGATTGGCTGTCTTGTATTTCTAATAAGTTGTTTAATCGTTGGCATGTTGAATCATATACATAATGGGCTGGTTTAGATCGATCCTAACCGTATGATTATGAATGACTTTTATTCAATAGAATAGAATCGATAGATCAATAGAATCATCAATCAATAGATAGTAAATAAATAAAAGTCATAGAATATTAAACGCGGCAGGGTTCATTTTAAATCACGAATTGACGCGAAATTCAGGCTATTTATTGTCATTCAACCGCTACAAGATCAACAATTCCATAAGCTTGGGCCTCTGTTGCTGACATAAAAATATCTCTTTCCATGTCTTCGGATACAACCCAGAAGGGTTTCCCCGTTCTTTGTACATAAACCCTTGTCAGGGTTTCACGTAGTTTCAGCAGTTCTCCCACTTCCAGGATGAATTCTCCCGTTGCTACTTCAGAAAAAGAACCAGCGGGTTGATGGATCATTACCCTGATGATATAAGATAAAAAAGGTTTCTCTATTTCGCATGATGAGGGGAAGATAAAAGAAAGATAAAAGAATAACAAGAAAAAAGATAGAATCGAACAACCGTACGGGCATTATGCATTGCATACGGCTCTACAATAAAATTGACCCTTACCTTCAAAAAAATAGGATCGATCAGACCCCGATCGGTAAATGATCAACTTACCACCCTTCTTTTCGGAGGAATTCAAAA